ATTTGAAATTAAACGAAAGTCTTTTTATCGCATCTATTAATCTTCTATTAATCTTATATATTATATAGATATAAATATCAATATAAATTATTTTGTGTTCTGGAATCAAAGAAAGATATTTAAGAAAGATATTTGAAATTCCCTTATATGTTTTATGTTGTGACTTCGAATAAACTTTTCTGTGGAATGGAGGAAGGAAATAGTAATTTATTCCTATAGAATAACTAGATAACTAGGAACAAAAAGATTGAATCAGAAATATCGACAGATTTTTTTCGGAGTCAAAAGAAATATGAAAATGAAAGAAAAAAGCGGATCTACTATTCCGATTTCATCTATATCGAATTTAACTATCAGAATAGTGGATATAGTCATGATTCAATGGGTTAGGTCCACTTACTTTTTCTTTTGTTGATTTCTAATCTAATCTTTACAATTGATTTGATTGGACTCCTAAAAAAGAGGAAAGTTTGACGATTTAAGAGCCAACTTATCATTATTCATTTTAATTTTAATATATTAAACAAATTTTCAATTTTATAACTATATATACTATATTAGTATACTCTAAATTAGAGTATAAATCATTATACATTATAATATTAACCTTCTAATTTAACTAATTTTAGAATTTATTAGAATTCTATTTATTATAAATATATTTATTATAAATATAGAGTTTCTTACCTTATTTATTATTTATTACAAATATTAACTATTTATTACAAATATTAACAATATCTCTATTCCCCCTTCAAATGGAATCTCCCTTCAAATAGAAATACTCCTGCGGGAGTTTTATGAAAAAAGGACAAGACAAAGCCCCTTATCGGATTTGAACCGATGACTTACGCCTTACCATGGCGTTACTCTACCACTGAGTTAAAAGGGCCCATTTGATTCAATTCCTAAATGAGCCAGCATGCAGATAATCTATACCTATAGAAATAGATTCTACATCAATGCTATTCTACATCAAATCTATGTAAAGTAAATAAAGTAAATATTATATATATAATATATTTATATATTCTATTTTTATACTATAATATATAAAAATAGAATGAAATTCATTCTATTGACAATTTCAAAAAACTGTTCATACTATGAGCATAATATGCTGACGTCGGGCAAAAGTGCCCCCATCGTCTAGTGGTTCAGGACATCTCTCTTTCAAGGAGGCAGCGGGGATTCGACTTCCCCTGGGGGTAGGGTATTACGAAAGGAAGTTGATGGGGATTATTAAGAAGTCTGGCATTTTTTCTTCCTGGGTCGATGCCCGAGCGGTTAATGGGGACGGACTGTAAATTCGTTGGCAATATGCCTACGCTGGTTCAAATCCAGCTCGGCCCAATAATTCACTGATCCACCATGAAATGATATAACCCCTTTGTTCTGAAGTAAAAATTTCTGCTCTACTTGTTATTTATTTGATTTGCTTTATTTTTTTACCACAAATTATGATCTTTCTGGCGATCTAGATTCATATCAGGATTTGTAAGTAGAAAGTCTAAGAAAAAAAAGTAATAGAAAGAAAAACGAGTCTTTTTTTTTTCATTGAAAAGTTGATTATCAATTGATTTTGAGATTTTTATTTGAAATAACGAAAAGATAATTAGTAATTCGTCCAGTATCACTAAAATAGATATCCACGTGGATATCAATATTACCTACCACTCACGTTCTGTAAAATATGTATGCTGTACACTTTATTTCATTTCCCTGGGATTGTAGTTCAATTGGTCAGAGCACCGCCCTGTCAAGGCGGAAGCTGCGGGTTCGAGCCCCGTCAGTCCCGACAAATCCAAGAACTAATAATCCAATAAAAAAAATACATCAATTCATCTCTTCATTTTTCATTTTCTGTAATTTTCTGTAAAAGGAATACAAATAGCAGAATTTCATTACCAAAGGGGATCCTTATTATTATTTTATATTATTTATTTATATATATATATTTTCGTTTTTCATCAAAGCAAATACAAATATGGTAATTTTCATTTCTTCAACTAATATCGATGGAGATGGATAAAGACACATGTGGATTAGTACAATTATTGGTAGCGTCATATTCAGGATTCCAAGAGATGCCGCACTGAATTTGGTCTTTTCGATTACTCCCGATCCGTATAATGAAATCGAATCGAGTACCCTATCTTTCCCGGCAGCACATACACAAATGGAATTCTTATTTGTACGATACAAAATGAATTGAATTTCTTTGATAGAATCCTTTTAATCGGAAAAGTATCTTCTTTTTTGGCTCCGATTTTGTGTACCCTCAATTACTAGTTTGAATTTGAAACAATCTATCTCATTCAAATTGTACATTGAAGTTTTGATATATTATATGGATCCCATTACTAATTCAAGTAAAGAGCATATTAATAAAATTAATAAAATAAAAATCAAATAAGGACCTTGCTCCTCTTATTCTTATAGGGGGAATGAATAATCTTTTTTAAGGGTTTCCGCCGAAGAAAAAACAAACTCTAAAAAAGTGAATTTGGTAGAATATTCAATTTTTTTTACTGTACTAGGGCTTATCTTTATCACACTTTTTTTTTGTTTTCCAATCCAATAAGATTAGATCATTCAAAATTCAAAAAAGGAGTTTAGAATATAACCTCCCCCTTCTCATTTCGCTTCTATTGTTTGTTTGGGTTTGTTTGTAACCTATGTAAGTTTAAAGGCGATTAGATGATACTTAGTCAGATGGTTGTACAAGGAAGGAGATAGTTTTATAGAAAAGAAAGAATGGAAAAGAATGATAAATTAAATAAAGTAATAAAGTAAGGAAATTTTCGATTGGGTCAGGAATCCATTTTTTGATTTGGTATGAATAAATGATCTTTCTATGTTATACTATTCAATTCTCGACGATAAATCGATTTGAGAGTTCGGATATTGTTATTCATGATATTGATCTGATTCGATATCATCGAGATGGAATTCATCCCATTGAATTTAGAGGCGAAAGATTTATCATCTTTTATGGGATTAAATCCCGAATTATTGTGAAATAAAGAAAAACGAAACGATGAGATTATGGAAGTAAATATTCTCGCATTTATTGCTACTGCACTGTTCATTCTAGTTCCTACTGCTTTTTTACTTATAATATATGTAAAAACTGTTAGTCAAAGTGATTAATTTGAATGAAACTTGATTTCTTAGTTCTTATCAATATCAAGAATTAACGAAATAAAATGAAAAGAATTCCAATTTTTCGTTTTAGCTGAAATGAGCGAACTAGAATCAACAGGATTCTATGAGATCCGATAGTATGGTAGAAAGTAATATATATTACTTTCTACCATACTATCTATTTTTGTTATTCTAGTATATTATTTTTGTTATTCTAGTATATAAAGTTGTACTGTAGAAAGATCTGGGCTTTATATAGTTCAATCAATCTAGAATGTCATCTTTCTATTCATATATATAGATAATAGATATTAATTATCTATATGGAATGTACATAAGGTTCAAATTGGATTTCTTTTCTTCATATATTTATATATTTGTATTTTAATTGTGTTGGTTGCAATTAATCTGGAATAGTTGAAAAGTGCCTCTTATTCTTATGATTTGAATTCCTGGATTTCTGATTATTTTCAATATGAATCCCGGAATCCATTGAAATAATCAAATCAATGAAAAGAAAAAAAAAAGAATAGTCGGGGTATGTATTAATAAAAGAAAATCAAGAAATCTTTTTTTAGCATTCCAAAGAAGTAATTGATTGAACAGTTGACAAATCATCCAAGGAAAGAAGTTTTATAAAAACTTTTTCAGATTTCGATGAAAAGAAAAGGATTAGTAAATCCCGCCGGTTTTAAATCTTCGAATCATGATATGAAATGAGTCAAGTTAATAAAGTATAGCATAAATCGAATTTCTAGAACTAAAATAATAAAACAAATACTAAACTAAGCACTAAGTGCGCAATATGTGATTTCTACAAGAAAATATCTTAGTATGCGTAGTATCCCGTTAGAGAACCACTATGTCTATTTTATTTTCCGTAGAAAACTACTTAATTTAATAACTAAAAAAAGAACTACTTTCTTTTGTCTTTGAACCGGAAAAAGGCAAACAAATAAAAAGTGAAAAAGGTTTCGATGTTCCTTATTGTCCATATAGAACTCTGATAAGAGCCGGTTTATCGAAATAGAGAATTTAGGAAGAATTGAATTCGTTTGGAATAACTTTCCTATCATTTGTATTCTTTTTACTTTTGAAATAGGAGCAGGGGAATCATTAAAATATTTATTTGATTATGATTAAAAGGGTATTATTCAGATATTATTCATGGAATAAATTACTCCACTCGAATCGAATAGAATTTGCAAATGAAGATATTTAAAATTCAATTTCTAAATTCTAATAATTTAGTTTAGAATTTAGAAATTGAATTAAATAATTGAATTCAATTTAAATAGAATTTCAATTGAAATATAATTTCAATATAATAATTGAAATATTATGAAATATAATATAGTTAAATTTATAATTATAAATAGTTAAATTGAAAAGTTTTTGTAGAACGATCTATAATCTATAAAAAAATTGATAGAGTTTCATTTCTCAACTCAATTTCTCAACTCAATAAGTAGTATCCCTAGAGTCCACTTCTTCCCCATACTACGAGTGAAAGGGAAAATGTAAAGACTACCATCAAAGCAGCCCAAGCGAGACTTACTATATCCATGTTAATTATGTCCCCTGTCTCTATGAATATGAAGGAATTTTGCTAGTATTGTTCACTTTTTTCTATTATTTTTCACTAATAATACTAATAATAGTAATACTAATAATAGTCACTAATAATAATAGTCACTTTATTATCGTTGGCGCAGAGTCAAAAAAAAAAAAGATTTTGTCCAATACCATTGATGAAACAATCCAAAAAATCCAATTAATTATAACCAATTAATTATAAGAAGTTCTTATATGATTGCTAGTAGAATCGGGAAAGATTAAGCGCAAACAAAATA